AAAAGCTAGACTAAGCAATAAAGTACCTCGTATTTTACCCTCTGCTTCTGGTTGTCTCGCAATACCCTCTACAGCTTGGCCTGCAGCAGTACCTTGACCAACTCCGGGTCCAATAGAAGCAAGTCCTACAGCCAATCCAGCAGCAATAACGGAAGCGGCAGAAATCAGTGGATTCATGGTAAGTTCCTCGCACAAAAAAAAAAAAAAAATGGTTAATGATACAATCAACCAATGAATTATTACTTAATTTTATCATTAAGTTTGATCATTAAGATCTATTGGGTCGGAGTAACTAAAAACTAATGATAATATTACTGAATCGTCAGAACTACTTCGATATCTCGTTTTTTGTTTCTACCCATGATGAAGTTTTTGTAAATCCATATACATACGGCTCTAGTTATTGCATTTCTTTCTTTCCAACCATTCTTTCATTCCATCCTTCGTTCTTTACTCTTCTATATCCTTGAGTTCATCTGTTTTTTCATCCAATCCACAATCACAAATGAAACAGAAGAAAGGACTTGACTTATCTTGTAATCCATCTAATCTAAATGCAGTAAACTGCAATCAAATCAATATATGCAATCATCAATATATGCAATCATCAATATATGCAATCATCAATATATGCAATGGATATCAATATGATCGATATCAACGATATCAATATATCAATATAACGATATCAATATGTATATCAATACATATATATATATTTTTTTATTTATTTTGCTATATATATTGCTATCTATATATATTGCTATATATATTACATATATATAGCATATAGTTAGATATATATATAGTTAGTTAGTATATAGGTAAGGCATAAGGACTTCTATTTATATATAGATAGGACTATATAACTAGTGAATATCTAATATTACATATACATATTACATATACATTTCTTTCTTCCATAACGTAAACTGGCCACATTTTATATTGAATCGGATTATAGAATCATTCCTCGAAACCCACACAAAAAGCGGCTAGACTTATAGACATTACATACATCTAGTGTGACCTCCCCAACCCATCCCTTTTTTTTTTTTTTACAATTCCGTAATATCGTTCATCTTCTCTCCTACGACTCTAGGTCATATATTCATACGTATTTATATCTATTATGTTCTCCAACCAAGCAGATTATCTTGAACCATGCATGAATTGGGATAAGCTAAAAAAAAAAAGACTATTTCGAAAACTAGTCAATGATGACCCTCCATGGATTCACCTATATAAGCCGCGGCTAACGTTGCAAAAATAAGAGCTTGAATACCACTTGTAAATAATCCAAGAAACATGACAGGTATAGGAACTACTGAAGGGACTAAAGAAACAAGAACAACAACTACTAATTCATCAGCCAATATATTCCCGAAAAGTCGAAAACTAAGAGATAAGGGTTTTGTGAAATCTTCTAGGATGTTAATTGGTAAAAGTATTGGAGTTGGTTTGATGTATTTCTCGAAATAACCCAACCCTTTTTTGGTAAGACCTGCATAAAAATATGCCACTGACGTGGGTAAAGCTAAAGCAACAGTAGTATTTATATCATTCGTGGGCGCAGCTAACTCCCCATGAGGTAACTGTATGATTTTCCAAGGTAAAAGGGCACCTGACCAATTAGAAACAAAAATAAATAGGAACATAGTTCCAATAAAAGGAACCCAAGGTCCATATTCTTCTCCAATCTGGGTTTTGCTCAAGTCTCGAATAAATTCAAGGACATATTCAAAGAAATTCTGACCGTCGGTCGGAATGGTTTGTGGATTCCGAACAGCTATGATGGCTGAACCTAACAAGATAGCAATTACGACCCAAGAAGTGATAAGTACTTGGGCATGGATTTGTAAACCTCCTATTTGCCAATAGAAATGTTGGCCTACTTCTACACCCGATATATCGTATAACCCCTTGAGTGTTTTAATGTAACATGGTATAACATTCATATTGTCCTCTGATAGAAATTGAACTTCAAAAAAGGAATTAGTTTGATTCAACCATTTCTTTCTCAACTCACCAACTTGAATCATTAATCATATATTTAGGATACCAAGAAATCACATAACATCATAATATATATCAATATCCCCAGTTCTTTTTTTTTTTTTCTATTTTAAAAAATTCAAAAAAAAGTAACCGATCCAATAAATCTATGGAGTTGCCCAATAATTAACATTAACTAATTTTATTATTCTTAATCTTAATCATAATCAACGATTTCTTATATAGCTAGAACGACCTTCACAAATTGCGGATACTAATTTGTTAAGAATCAATCGAATTGAAGCTATAGCGTCATCGTTGGCTGGAATCGAAATATCTGCAAGATCTGGGTCACAATTTGTATCGATTAAACAAATCGTTGGAATCCCCAAAATGGCACATTCTCGAAGAGCCGTATATTCTTCTTGCTGATCAACGATGATCACAATATCAGGCAATCCCGTCATATATTTGATCCCACCGAGATATGTTTGCAAGGTAGATAATTTTCTCTTCAACATTGCTGCATCTCTTTTGGGGAGACGGTTGAGTTTCCCCATCTTTTCTTCTGCTCTTAAGTCCCTGAACTTATAAAGTCTCGTTTCCGTAGTGGACCAATTCGTTAACATACCACCGAGCCATTTTTGATTAATAAAATGAGACCGAGCCCCTATTGCAGCTGATGCTACTGAATCCGATGCTTTATTTTTGGTACCGACGATTAAGAAGTTTTTTCCCCTACTTGCTGCATCAAAAACTAAATCACAGGCTTCTGATAAAAAACGAGCAGTTCTAGCGAGATTTGTAATATGAATACCTTTACGCTTTGCAGAAATGTAAGGGGCCATTCTAGGATTCCATTTCTTAGTACCATGACCAAAATGAACTCCTGCTTCCATCATCTCTTCCAAATTGATGTTCCAATATCTTCTTGTCATTTTTTCCCACACTTCCTTTTTGTTTTTTCTTTTTCGTATTATTAACAAAGAGACGAGGTACCTTGAAATAAATAATTGTTCCGATGGAACCTTCTACCGGGGATTGACCATTGATACACGGCACAAACCATAATTTTTTTTAATTACTTATTTTATTTATTACCAAATCAATAATCAGACCAGTATAGTTAAAAGATAGTTAAAGTGAAAATGAACCCGCTCTTAGGAATCATTAAATCGCATAAATGATTGTTCTGATGTCTCATGTAAATTTGTCTCATGGAAATTGTTTGTCGCGTAAGAACAAAATAATTCTCTATGGTGTAACAAAATATCTCTCATTTCCAACTCGAATAGATTTTTTCTTTTGATTTCCAAATAAATGTTTTTGTCTTGCCTTGAACGGTGCACAAATTTTTTGAATCCGGTACCAACAGGTATAATCCCCCCCAGAACAACGTTCTCTTTCAGGCCTTTCAACCAATCAATACGACCTCGTAGAGCAGCTTTTGCTAAAACTCGAGCGGTTTCTTGAAAACTTGCTTCGGATATGAAACTTTGAGTATTCAGAGACGCTCTTGTTATTCCCAATGAGATTGCCCGATAACAGATTGATTCGTCCAAAGCGCGCCCTGCTCGTTCCGCTCGCAACAATCCGATTAATTCTCCAGGCGAAAAAACATTAGACATTCCATCTTCTGAAACCAACACTTTTGATGTTACTTGACGTACAATAATCTCTATATGTCTATTATGGATCTGTACCCCCTGGGATCGATAAACCTTTTGGATCTTATTAACCAAAGAGATACGACTTTGGGCTATGGTTAGCTCAGCTCCAATCAAAAACCCCCAGGGGATCCCAAGAATTCTTGGTATACGCTCGTTCCAACCTTCAACTCTCCTTTCGAGGTTCATCGATATTGAATCAATCGAACGCACTTCTAAGATTTGTTCTACTTTTGGAAGACCTTGCGTTATGTCACCAGATCTCGATTTTTCATATATAAATGTAACTAATGTATCTCCTTCGTAAAGGATTTTCCCATAATGACCATGAACAGTTGCTCCAGGAGTAGCCAAATAAGACTTAGCCGATCTTATAACTAAAAAGTCGACATTAACAATTAAAATTTGACCAGATTTTTTTACGTGTGGTTCGTATTTAAATAGACATACATTTTCACAAATAAATTGTCCAAGGCTAATTTTGATCGATGTCTCTTCACAATAATCATGATGGAGAAAGCACCAATTCAAATGGAATGGGTTCAAAACGATGTTACTGCATAGATCGGGATTATAAATCCTCCTATTTTCATCTATTAAACAGTATTTAAGTACTTGAAGTACTTGGAAAATCTGTTTCAAATTGTCAAGTAGCAAATATTTCTTTAACACGATCTGATTATGAGTTATTAAATGGTAAGATGAATAAAAATTCGATATTTTAGGTACAATAGCGCCTAAGGGACCTAAATAATCCCTAATTGGAATTAGGGGATCCGATTCTTTTGTCACATTGTTATATTTCGAACTATTGAATGGACCAATTCGAGAACAATTGGATGATGACAAAATTAGCAAAGATTGGCATTCCTTATTTCGATTCAACAACATACCAATAGTTCCTTGATGTTGGCTAAGTGATTGAATCTTCGCCTTGGAATAAAAAGGATTGATATTGGTGCAATCTAATCCATTATCGGGAATCAATCCGGAACTTGCCCTATCATACCTTTTTCCGGTATACGAAATAGTGGACTCAATTCTTATGAAATCGCGAATTAGATCATTTGCCCTTACCTCAACAAAGGAAGCATGAACCTCTTCTATAGAACCATTTTGTTCTTGGTCCCAATTCAATACTAAGCAAGTCCGAACTAATTGAATACTTGTGTGATAAATTCCTCGAATTGACTTGCCATTTCCATAAAGGATATAATTGACAACTCTAAATTGGACATTATCCTTTTCCTGCAAGATATCACGAGGGAAAAGTGTTGCTAAATTTATCCCATCGGATATTTCATATGTGACTACGGGTCGAACCAAAACAAAATACTT